TGAGGGAGCGAGAAAGAGACGAATCTTTGCCATTGGAAATGAAATGAAGCAAAGACTCTTATATCCCTACTTTCAAATAAATAGTAGTTGATGAGTGTTTTAGCTCGGATCCCTATGGATGGGACCTTTGATCAAGTTGCGCCCCCCCATGAAATAAGCTTTCGGCTGACTGGTTTTAAGGAAGGGTTTAGCTTTGACCTTAAGAGTGAACTGCCAGAACAGGTTTCACAGTTAAGAAAGGTAGAGATTCATCCCTGTTCGAGAATCCGCAGCAATAGATGAGACTGTTGGGATTGAGCTTTCCTTGGTGGAAGCTCTCTCTGTCGGTATTACCGCTGCACTCGGTCAGTGACTCTTGCCTTTAGTATAGTATGAATAGGAATGTGCCATGAGAACGAAATTAGTCCCACGAACAACTGACACTATTCTTCCTATTCGCATAGCCCTTTCTCGTGCATCATAGGCTGTCGGTCCTTGCTTCTTAGCGCTCCGTGGGTCAACCAGGCTAGGTCCTCCCACTTCTTCAAACCGGGGCTTTGATCGAGATAGAAGGACAGAGAGCAAGGAGCGAAGCGCTAGACGAGAGTTTGGTCACATAGGCTTGAACCGCTTAGGCTCTTTGCAAGAGTAGGCTGCTTATGTCATTCTCTTTTTCCTCTTCTGCCTTTTCTTTTATTTTAATAGGGTGTGCACGTGAAAATAAATATGAAATAAGAAGGCTTACTAAGAAGGAGAAGGACATCCCTTGTGTACGAACTAGGGCTATTCAAAGACTGTCCAAGAAGAGATGACTGGTCAAGTCTTTTCCTTTCTGTGTTCTGTGGGATTACCCTTTGTCATAGAAAGAGCTTTCACTCAACAGTCTGGCAACTGCCTTTACTGGTCGAAAGAAGACTAGTTGCCCTTCTTCTCTTTGTCCAATCATTCCCTTTGATAAAGTCCCAGAGCCTATTCTTGCAAACAGCCTTTTTTTTGTCCTAACTGCGCATTTGAAGCTTCTTCTATCAAAGAGCTTGGGCATCTTTCGATGAGTAGGTCCGGAAAGAGAGTTAAGGCGATACCTCCCCGTCACTCCGCCTCTTTCTCTTTTTCATGTGAAGGGGGTGCTTTCCTTACAGGTAGTGACTAGACCACTTGCATATCGAACAGATTTCACCCTCAATTGAGTAAGTACGATATGACCTAGGAACAACCATAGTACCGAACTTGTATAATCAGTAGACTGTTAAGAGAATGATTTTCTAGATCCTTTGGATCGCTGCGGGGATCCCTTTGCTCGTTCCCAAAAGAGTCAACCTTATGTCGTCTGTTATCCACACCAGACCAAGATATTCACTCAATCACAGTAGTTAGGCACTACTGTTGAGAGCATGAATATGAGGTGAACTGCTATATAAAGAATATCCTATGTACACTGTGCCAATGAGGTTGAAAATCTGGAATATGTGCCATTGGTATGGTTTTTATACGCTCTACTTCCCTATGGTCTGTTATCGACTGAAGTCCCTTTTATTTATTTATTTTCGTATTGTATAGTTGTCGGTCCCTTCCTTACGTCCTGATTCCCGTACCGAAGCAATTCCTGAAGAGGAGTTCCCTGTGTCAGTGTTGTTCAAAGTTTCCCTTTCTTTCCCTTCAGTCTAAGTAAGGAGTTGTTCAACTCTATTCCTTCAATGGATAAAAGCTGTAGGTGCAAAAGCAAGTTCTACTCCCTTTTTTGATTTATTAGGTTGTTTCTTATTCTCGGTCCTTAGCCTTCCGGCTTCAGTACCGTTCCAGTGGATGTAGAAGCAAGTAAGCTCTTAATTCCTTGTATGATTGAGTTTATTAGGTTCCTTTCTTTCCTGTAAGTTTACTAAGGCTGGTTCTCTTCTAGATTGAATATTGATTTAAACTTGCCTATGGCTTTATAAAAAGCGTAGTTTAGGTGCTATGAAGGGTTGTATCCGTACCCCTGTAATAAGCACCTTACGAGCGTCCCGAGCCAATGAGGGAGAAAGTCGACGGGTCCCCTGCATCATCAGATGAGGGACACGCTTTCTCCGCTGACCTAAATATGTTACAGGCTTAAGAAGGGATGGAGCTAACGAGAGGTTTGTAGGCCCCGAGCGACGTACGCTAAGGTAGTCAGCATCTGGGCCGGTCGGTAGAACAACCCTCGTAGTATAGCGATAGACCGATGCTAGAGTTCCTTCTTTTTGTTTCGAGGTACCTTCCTTTTCAGTCTCTCGTTTATTGCCCTTCAGGCTAAGTAAAGAATTTCATCATTCTTTCTCTAAATCAGTTTTTTGCTCTTTCGAGCTTTCGATTCATCTGGTAACTCTTGTACCCAATACAATAGGTCCTAGACATTATTCCATCCAGGGATAAGCCCTGTAGGCATAGAAGCGAAAGATGATAGGAGATAATCTAGTCGTCCTTTGAAGTCTTCTTCCTTGCCCTTCAGGTTCCCTAAGTCATTAGCTGAAGAAGTCCCGTCAATGGATAAGAGCAGGTAAAGCCACGAGCAAGCTTTATCTAAATCTGCTAACTCCTAGCTTTTGTTCCTAGCCATTATTGCCTCCAGGGAAAAGACCTATAGTCACATAAGCGAAAGATTCTTTCCTCTCATCTAGTGGAACGGGGCCTTAACCTGTTATTATTCTTGAATGGACTCATTTCGGAGGGAATGCTTCAGAGCTAAGAAGAATTTTGTAAGGGATCGGGCAGATGAAACACTACTTCTTTGGGAGTTATCCCTTGTTACCCCCTTCGATCGGTCGGGAAGGAGACTTGGACCGCTACTTACTTAGAATGAAGGGAAAGGAGGGAGACTGAAAAAGACGGGAGGTCCGTATCTCATTCTTATGATTGGTCGCTTCGCTAAGAATGACTTAGGGTCTAAGTCTGGGTAACATCCCCTATCTAATAGAAGAAGTGAAGAGTGAAACGCTACGTGCCCTTACCTCTTCTTATACAGAAAAGGAAGATTCGATAGGACCAAAAAGGCCTAAGTTCGCTTCGATTCGATAGGCCGCATGTAAAACCAAAAAACCTACCATGAGCCAGACCACCAAGATGCTTCAAGCCGGGTGCTTTTTAGCCACCAACAGCTTGTGTTTCCGTTCCCTGGATGAGATCAAGGATTCTTTCCATCGGATTAGTAACAGTCCGTTCTCCAAAGGACTCACTCAAAAGGGCAAAAGCATGACTTCCTTAAGGATAGAGACCAGGGGGGAATTAAGGTCAGTTGCTTCGAGTTCAAATAGCAACTTCCTGTTTTGATATCTAGAATCTCATTCAATCAAAGTCCTCAAATCGAAAGGAAGTAGTCCCTTCGTGAGCTTTCAGTGCGTAAAGGTTAGTTCAAAGCACGAAAGCACACCTCCCTCACTTCGTACTTCGTGGGCAGGGGAGGTAAACTATCTTTACTAACCCCGGGTTCCGTTAGAGTTTAATACTTGCTCATGCGTGGACTGTTCTTTTCCCTGAGGAGGACTGCTTACAGAGTTAGATGAATAGTAAGGCTTATGCCGAAGTGCCAAGTCACCTACATGCTCCTTTCTTCACTCGAAAAGGGGGAGACCTGTTCTCTAAGTCAGTGGCCGGCTTCGATACTGCTTTCTTTACCTTCCCCGGGCTAGGAAGTCTATTCCCAGCTGTTCTGCCAGATTCTATAAACCTGGGATTTTTCATTAAACATCAATTTCCCTTCATAAGCCTACGATCTAAAGTTTCATTTTGCATGCGCATATAGATGAGAAATCTGTGATTGGGATTTCCCTTCATACGACGGAGATGCAAAGTGAAAAAGTTCATTTCATATAGCTGTGAAATCAGTGAATTTATTTTTAGCCCTAACAAGCTCTTTAAAAATGAGAAAAGGTTATCTCATATAGCTGACAAATGATAGATTTGGTTGAACTATCTAGAGTCCCGTTCTTCGGTTGATTTACTTGATTGGCCAGTCGAGCACAAACTCTTAAGAATGGTCGTGAGCGGGAGTCGAACCCACATCTCCGGGCAAAAGACAGACCCGGCGAATTACCTCTATTCCATCACGAGTAACGCGGTTCAGCCACTAAATCCATTCTATAAGGCCTAGTCCGCGGGCAGAATCGGATGTGAGGGGGACGGAGAGGTGGAAGAAAATGAAATACGAACAACCGCGCTGGTCGTAATAGATCGACTTCTAATTTCACACAACAATGAGCATGTCGGATTTCATTTTTCATTTATTGATTAACTTAAGCAAGTCCTGTGGTGGTGCCGATGGACGTTGCTACCTGCCTAATTGAGATTCTTTCCTTCTTTTAGGACTGCTATGAACTTCCTTAGCGCAAGCCATAAGAAGGCAGCAACCTACCTTTTTTGCACATAATATTCAGGTCTTTCCTTCTATAGTGGAGTCGCTTCTTTTCCTTGGCTAACTGGTATTTGAATAAGGTTTAGTTAGCTTTTCCTTGCCTAGATTGAGCTCCGTTGCTCCCTTTTCTCTCAGCTGGGTGTGCCTCTATGCCCTCTTGTATGAGTCTCCTCCTATCGGTAGATTCAGCGCGATAGGAGTAGTATGGCTATGGCATAAAGGTTTGCTCTTTTTCCTACAGGTAGGAGTACCGGCCCATTCTTCAAGATATAAATACAAGTCATTTCTTTTAACATAAGAATAGTCCGCCCCCCTCTGATCCAAGCTTAGCTCCGATTCCTAGGTCTCGAGAAGAGAGGGAAGTCTTATATATCTGATGACCTTTGTTACAGGGTCAGGCAAGGGAGGCCACAAAGTGACCCCCGGAGCCACGACACCTTTACCAGCCCGAGGCTGGGTAGTACCTCGGGACTGTACCATAAAAGACTGACCGGAGATTCCTCCAAGTAGCCATGGTCCATTACTCAAGACCAGGTGCCCTTCAAGAATTGGAATCCGGAAAGACACTCCTTTGACCGCGACAAGGTCATAAACTCTCCACAGAAGACCGAAGCGAGTTAGATTTGCATCCTTCCGCTCGATCCTCCAGGATCGCATAAGCACAGCCGTGTCAAAGAAGCTACTTATCTGGACATCCGGTTGCATAGCAGTACCGTAGTACCTGTGAGAGTACGCTAGCCACTCCTTCATCCACGACCGTAAGATTGACCACTCGAGAAAGTCCTTGACCTTCTCGGTGGCAAAGAGGTCATCTGGTATCAACCTGAGCTCCTTTGGACGCATTTCTTCACGTAAGAAGTGAATAATATAAGCCCGAAGATAGGGGTTAAGTGGAGCACCTCGACCCAACCACCACTCTAAGGTGGGGCCGGCCAGAGGCTTCGTGTACATGGCGTACACCCGACTATCGTGCCGGTTCCGGTAATGGTCTAAGCGCGCCAGGACTCGATATCCCGCACCCCCGACACGGGCCAATGTTGAGAACCTTCGGCAAGGATACCTGTGGTTCACAGCCATCAGGCCGTAAGGATGGTGTGTGTTCAGCAGGCAGCGAACTGACACGTAAGATAAGATGGCTTCCCTCGAACAAATGGCACTTCAAAGATATTAAATGCCAGTGCTGAGTTCACCACCGCCGACGCGAATGAGCGGTCAAAGAAGGCCTGAAATACCTCAAAGAGGAAGTACAATGGCCACCTATCTGTAGCCGACTTCAAGTCGAAGGAATAAGAGGTCGAACTCCCAACTAACCTATCAAGAGATGCTGTTTGATGGAACGTCCATAGGAATACGGGCGAGCACTTCCATAAGCCAGTCATGAACCGGCTTCAGCAACCGTTGATTGATGTAGTTACCAATAGCGCCTCTGCTTACCCCCTCCTTCAAGGACCTGACCTAACCTTCCGGATGCCATTGGCAAATCGAGAAGAGGTAGCACTGGACCGATCTTAGACTCAAAGAAGTCAAGATCGAAAGCACTAAACAATTTCTTGTTAGGGTCCCAGGCATACCGAATTCTCTCAGGCCACAAGATGCCAGCCAGAGGACCATTCTTCCCTTGCTTCAATTAGTTCTGTATTCAAGTAAAAAACAAGTTCCTAGTATACTGTAAGAAAAGAAGTACGAGCCTATCTGTCGACAATAGGGAAGAGGTCTATCGATTCTCCATCCTGTATAATGAAAACTCCCCTTCCTCTAGTTGACTTTCTTGGTTTTGTAAAGGTAAAGGAAGTTCACGACTGGGAGTTTATGGTAGGCGCGAATCCCTTCTGATTGGAAACTTTCATTGAAAGAAGTCAAATCAATTTCATTATTAGTTCATTCAATTTCCAGTTGTGACTTAACTTTCAGTAGAATCATCGGACATCAACCTCTAGCCTAAGGATATAGTAACTCGAGCCGACCCTTTGAGCAATTCTCCACCGTTGATTCAAAAATGCTCCAACCTGAGACCTCACTCTACGACCTCACTTGACTTCTTCCCGAACTTGGTCTTTCCGCCCTATTAGTAAGCATACGGAATGCTCTCATAGGGCTTGATTGTTGAACTGAGCCCTCGGGAACAGGCGAGAAAATAGAAGTGTGCCTTTTAATTAAACTAATGGCATCCCTTTTATTGCTTACTTCGCTAGCAAGGTATTCCCGATTGTCATCAGACAGAAGAGGGGTTGGACCAGACCAGCTAAGAGCTAGATTCGATATTCCAGATGCGACTGCTGTTACAGGACAAAAGACCGGGAAAAGGGAAATATTTACAGGAAAGAGTCGTGTCGTGGACAGCTCACTTGACTTGAGCTGAGAGCAGATGAGCCTTTTCCACCCTTAGATCGATAAGAAGCAGGAAATCGATCTTTTGAATGAAAATGAACTGGATTAGAAAGTTTCATTCCATCTTTTTGTTAGCAAATAACGCATTTTTCGATACTTTGGAAAGGCCTGACCTTACCCCATGAGAGACATTTCAGACGCCTTCTCACTAAGGAGAAATGGCCAATAGATCGAAGAAACTTCCCTAGCCAAACAACCACTTGTTCACTCCCTCTACTTGCGGATTCAGAAGCAATCTCAGTTCAACAAGAAAGACTTGATTCAATAAGAAGAGGGGCGAAGCGAGAAGAACAACTAGCATCAGAGAGTGTCCTTTCCTTTGACAATTGAGAAAAGCGCCCTTTCTTCCTTAAGACTCACTAAGGGTCACTAAAGGCTTTACAAGTGCAGGCTCTCACATCGGTCAGGCAAGTAGACCTCTAATGTTGAGGGAGAGAGGGAGGTTCCTTACTCCCATCTGAGAGAGAGACGGCATTTCTTTCTGAGGGACAAGATGGGGAATAACACACTCACTAGAACTACACTCAACGCCAAGGGTAGCTCCAAGAGCAACTCCCTCACTCGAAACTACTAGAAGCCAGAACACCCACTAAGCTTAAGAATAAAGGCAACTCGCAAACAAGGTCACTCCTTCCCGCCTCACTCGAACAACCAGACTAGCCGGCTTAAAGGCAAAGAAATAACTTGCTGAAGAGCGAGTTAAAGCAGCTAATGCCCTATCTTTCTTCTCTACTGCCTTTAGCTATCGCTTTAAGGTAGTCTTCCTTAAGTGAGCTATGAAGGGAAGGGAAGGGAAGGGAAGGGAAGAGAAAGGAAAGGAAGTACCACTAGGGCTCCCCTCACCTGGTGAGGCAGGGGGATCCCTTCGCTCATAGGTACAGTTCTAACCCTAAAACGAATCTATTTCTTATCCGCTCTTCGAATAGCTACCATTGCTAGATCTAATACATTCTTTTCTTTCCTATCTTGATATAAACCTTAGGAAGAGTAGCTACATCTTTAAGGTATTGGATTCCAGTAGTTACATCCAACTCCCAACAACAAACAACGGAAACCTCATACATTCTTACCTGTCCTAGCTTCCCAAACCAGCTAGCTACTAGGAAAGAAGGGTGCTACTAGCAAGAGAGGGATAGATAGAAGGGATTCTAATTCATCCTAGCTTGATATAACCTTTAGGAAGGAGATTGCTAGTCCTATAGAGGAGAGACCGGAAATCCAGAACTAAGACCGAAAAGCAGATAACCATATAAAGGAGAATAGGTAGCTGCTCTTGAGCCACCAATAGAAGGTTAAAAGAAGGAGGCTAAGACTGTTCTTCCTCATTAGACTCAAGAAATTATATGAGATAAACGGCTTCTATGCCCATCTTTCTTTAAGCCGAAGACATCCTCAAATGAACCTATAATTGGAGAGGGCTAGCTTAACCTCTAGAAAGTCTCGTTGAAAGGCTTTAGAGAGAGCCCTGGAGGGAAGATTAAAGAAGAGAGCTACAATCGAATCTATTCTAACCTGTCCTCCTTATCTTCTATAGCTCTCACTTGAGAGATCCTATTTGATATAATTCATCCTAGCGTGCTAGAACACGAAAGTTAGCTACATCTTTCAGGTAAACCATTCCCGAAACTAACGGGCAACCATCTAGCTATCAAAAGAGAAAGTACATCCGGTTTCACTTTCCATCTTCTCCTAGCTTCCATCCCTTTTCCTTGCTTATCTATCTCTCTAATACGCTCTTCGTCTAGCTGCCCATAGAATACATTCTTATCTAGCCTAGCCTGCTTAAGATAAAGGGCCTTGAACAAAAGTCCTCATGATTGACTACTAACCCCGATATCCCTCACTAGGTCAGGATAGACTCGGATCATTACATCCTTTTTCTATGGAAGGATGTATAAGAAGAAGAAGAAAGCTGATGTCTTGGTTCATCTTTCTCTGTCTTGGTAGACCTTGAAAAAGGTGTAAAGAAAGAAAAATGGAAGTCTAGAAACGAGACGAGGAAAGATCAAAAGAGTGTAGTCAATCAAGTCTACTTAAGAAAGGAAAGATTAGACAGGCTAATTGAGCGCTATTCCACAGAGATCTCAACCTTGCCCCTTGAACAAGGGCTAGTTTGGGAACAGACCTAGAAAGCTATGCCTACAGATAAGAAGATGAATCTTGAGCTGGCCAAGTTCATTCAGGATGAGGGAAAAAGGTAGCCTATTATATATAGTGAACAGGTGCTAAGAGATCATCTTTTTGAGCTAGCCAGACACATTGATATATGCAATTCAAATGGGCGAAGTCAAATGGATAAGCGAAGATTCGCAATGCGAAGTAGTCAGCGGCTTTGACCAGTATTTTTGTCTTTCTGCTTGATGAGCCGTACGAGATTCAATTCTCATATACGACGGGGTTGTTCTTATCATTAAGAAGCCGACCTTGAACCAGCAAAAGCAAGGGCGGGCTTCGGGAAGGCGTATCAGATAATAGGGGAAGCGACCTGACGCCAAGACTTGTTCTTCCACTGGCAACCACCAACATACACTGTAACTGTTAAGAAAAGTGGGTTTGCAGACTGAAGCTCCGTCATGCCCCCCAACCTCTCCTTAGTCCCTGGACTGTGAAACCGGAGCTGATTGCTGGCTCCAAGCTACCTCGCTAGCTAACTCTTATTTATAAATATCTTGTATGCAATATGGGAATATTATGAAATACCGGATTAAGTGCTTGCTGTCATTTACCGTACCAAAACCTTTGCTTTGATTGACACCCTACGTCCCTCTACGTCACCTTTAATAAATTCAGGTAAATTGCTTGCATTACCGGAGGCAACCCTGCACCCACTTATTGCTTTCTGTAAGCAGCCGCCTACAAGACACCAGTAGCCCTCCTTGTTGTTGGTTGACTATTTAGTCCCCAGTGGAGCGGATAACACGAGACGTCACTCGAACACGCCGCTTTAACGCAAGTAGTGTAGTCAGTTAAGCCGTAATGTGGCTACGCGCTAACTACGGCTTGACTTGACTAAGCCTACTTCTTTCTCTCCTCTCTATGAAGCAGCATCCTCTGTTTGCTCCGCTCGTGTCTCTATTTCATGTCACTACTGGATCAACGACAACTCACTGTTGGGGATAACTACCAAGTAAGAAGCTTCACAACCTTACAAAACGTATCTCTTTGGCGTTGTGAAGCTAACCCGATTATCAACAGAAGAAACAGAATCAACTGAAGCCGATGAAACATAACCAAACTCAGAAGAAACTGCTGCTGCTTCATCTCGATCAGATGCTTATTTGGCTACTTAACCTCTAGACTAGGCTAAAGTATTGACTGGATCTAAACCTCCATATGACGAGAGTTTCTGTTCCGTTAGCGGTAGCAGGCGCATTCTTTCTTGCGCAGGTGCTGTGAGAAAGAGATCCTTCTTCTGGTAAGTAGGCTGGCTATCGGTAGTTGTGCAAATTCGTATCGTTGGGCCATTCACGTAGGTGCTCAGTCGAACTAAGTTGGTCTTGCTTGGCTTGGGACTCCACTCTTAAGTAGTGAGTCTTCTTCAACTAGCTCTGGGAGCGAAAAATAGCTTAACTTGATGTTTCGTAACTGAGTGGAAATGCAGCAATTGAGGACTCAGTAGACGCAGGATCAGAGGTTCCATCAGTAGTAGAATAATCAGCTGTTTCTTCTGAAGATCTTGTTGAATCAGCAAGGTTATGTAATTACTTAGTGTAATCGCTAAGGAAGGCAGATTATTAAACTTTATATACTGAACGTTCGGCTAAAGGAAAGTTTATCTCTTGTGCGAAAGAAGACGTCGCCAAAAGTACCTTTATTACGTAGCCCGGTTCACCAGGTTCGATAAGTGATCCCCTGTACGGGCCTTTAAACTCGCGATTTGCAGAGCTAAGCATCGGCCTTTGACAGGGTTTTGTTTCATGGCATGGCTACTTAAAGCTCTCCACTTTCTATCTGGAGGAAGATAGAACGATATAACTATTAAGAGAACTAGAGGAGAGCCTAGAGTTAGAATTGCTTGGGAAGGCAGGAAGTCTTATTGAGGTAATATGGTCCTTCACTTAGGGCAATAGCAGGGAAAGAGAGAAGTTCACGCTCTCCAACTAGGAAATAGAGAGCAAAAGGTACAATAGAGACTAGAGCACCTCTTAAACTATGGAAGAAGAAGTTGACAATCACAAAGATCTTAAGTCAAATGGATGAGGAAAAGAAGAGAAACCTATCTACCTTTATGGAAACACTTTCCTCGCTAATCAAGTCACGGATAGCATTTGCTCGCACCAATACGCGGAGAGATAAATTCGACTATTAAGCTCTTGACACCTTAATCTCAAGCTAGCCCAGCGCCCTTCTCCTCTTTTGGTCGCTTCGCTCTCCTCCCTCGACTAACGCCCGGAAAGACAAAGATTTCAGTCTGAACCTAAAGCCCGGTGAAATCTCAGGGCTTGAAAGAGCTCACTAGATTGATCGCAAGCAAAAAAAAACCTTCAAACTCGCATTCGCATCTTGGTTGTTCTTCACTAAACATCGAGGTTTCAGGTGAAAGTGAAGGTTCGGACTCTAGTCTCGGCCTACGTCTCTTCAGGTCCGGCTTTCATTAAAGGGCTTCCTTGAAAGTACTTTTAGAATACCGCTTGAATGACGAGAATCGGATTGTATTTTTGTAGCTTCACTTTCGATAGGCCTACATCTCGCCTTCCACTACCAGAATCAAAATGGATCTGCAACTCCCGGAACTTAGACGTACCGCTCACCGCAAAGAAGAGTTTCTTTACTACCTATTTCTCCATAAAGGCTTGAGCGCATCGCTTTCCAACTGCGCCTACTTATTGCTTGAAAGTCACCCTTGACTTCCGTTCCGCTAACCGAAACTGACTTTCACTAGCGCTTGACGGTGCGAACTGAACGAAAACTCTCTCTACGGTCTGCGGCACCTGCCGTGGGCTCTAGTTACTACTGACCGCTAACCAAACGGAAAGAAGGAAGACTTTTAAAAATCCCAAGCGAGTAGAACGAACTGCTTACCGCAGTTTTACTTAGATAGGGCTTTCGGAGAGCGCTGGAACTTGACTATCGAAGGAACAGTTTGATTTTCTAAGCAAGCAGGTTTTGGTATTGGATTCCTCCTTCCTGACTTCAGATTCAAATCGTCGAATTGATCCGCTTACAGAATTTCCTTTAGAGCGTACCTTCCTAGTTACCGTAACAAGAACAAGGAAACTCTATCTTTTCTAATCCGCTTGCTGTCTCAGTTCGGCTATAAGCCTTTTGTTTCGAGTGTTGTGTACTAAAACGATTCAAAGCCCGGCCTTCGATCGAAAACCGGAATCGCGGATAAGGGAACAGAAACATTCTCTTGGATCCTAAAGAGCTTTGGTTTACGAACCTTCAGATTCAAATATGAAAAAAAGCCCGAGAAAGAAGAATTGGACTACGACTACCGGAAAGCAAAAAAGACTTTCTACGACGAGACCAAGAGTACTGGCACCCGTAATTGAACTAGCGACAAGATTGATTTCCCTAAGACACTTGAGCTGAACGTGTTTCCGACTTTCACTAGCTCTATAGACTGACTCGCCTACTCCCTACGCCCTACAACCCGAAAGCCCTAATCAATAAGCGAAAGAGTTCTCTCTGCGGCTTAAGGCTCTGTCCTCTGTTCATAAATTCAGTAGCCAAAGCTAAAAGAAAGAGGGAATTATTCAAAGCGTGCCCCTGAGTACCGACACCCGAACTACTTGCCCTATATATGACGAGTTGAACTGAGCTTGACTCGGAATGAAGGGAATTTTTTGATTAATCAAAACTTTCCATGACCTACTTTCCAACTTTATGGGAGTAGGGGCAACCAGCTGGAACTGTTCTATTTTTACGAGTTGACGGCATGTATTATAATTGAAGTGATTAGAGGGAGAACAAAGTGGACTAAAGGCCAAGAAGAGTTCCAGGTGGTCCAGTGGATGGATTAAGCCATTGATCATGGGTCAAGGACGGAACGAAGAACGAACGAAAGTATACTTTAATAAGGGTTCTTTAGCTTTGTTTCGGCGAGTCTTCAATCCTGGTCCCAGCTTATGAACAAGCAAGGCGGGGATTTCTTCCAGCTTCTCCGTTGAGGCAGGGCAATGCCCCGGTTCTCCCGATCCTTCTTTCCTGGGTAACTATGAAAAGATTAAACCCTGGGCTGGTGACTCTTAGCTCGATAAGGGAGGAATCAAAACCTTCCCTGGAGACTGGGCTAATCTAAGGCATCTTACTTATAGTAAGTAGAAGGGGACATCTTATTGCACAACCGATTCTATTACCAAATCCGTTGGTTTACCCTACTTGGGATAAAAACCTGCGCACTATCTGCTATATAGGCATTCATTGGTGGATCTCCTCTGTATTCCCTACCCTCAGGGGAACTCAGGACAAGGCCTTTTTTTCCTTCTATCGTGCTGGACTTCGAACAATTCAATTCGTTCGAGAGGCTTCCGTGCCTATCTATCAATTATTAAGTACTTTCCTAGCCCCCCCGGCTATCCCGATCGGGTTGATAAAAGGTTTCTTCTTAATGAAAAGTCAGGAAAGAATAAACCCGAGGTAAATAGTCAATTCATAGTCACCTTAGCGAGGTAACCCCCGGTCACTCCTACAGCAAAGGCCTTCAAGCCAACCAAGGCCAACACCATTCAACCGCCATTCAACGAGGGAACCCCGGATATCCCGACATTGAGGTAAGCCCGATTGTCTTACTGATTCTGTTGCCGAACAAGAATCAATTTCTTTCACTAAATAGGTTGTATTTGGTCCCCTGAAGGCTCTACCTCCGAGGGAAATAGGTCCCAGTAGCAAGCGATCTTCATCAGCCTTCTCCTTCTCTTTGATCTTTCCTGAAGGATACCTACTTCTTGGATGTTGGATGTGGGATACGCGCAATTGGGGCTTTGGCTTGAAACTACCAGCGCCTTGTTGTTCACTTTAGTGTTATAGCACGATAGGCTAGATTAGAATGTCTTATATCTGGTATCCCGTCGATGAGCTTTTTCTGTGATTCCTCACCCTAGGAGAGATTAGAACCAATAAGATTGGCTTCTAGGCGAAGAGCGTAGGATAGAGAGAGATAAGCATCGGATATATCGGTTGCAGCTGCCTTTACATTATTTTACGATCACTCTAAGACCGCTTATTCAAGAGCTCCTAATTGAACAGTTAGCTATTCTGTAAGAACTTATTCTATCACAACTTATTCTTTCTTCTTCACTTGCAAAGAACCTATTTGATTCAATTGCAGCTCCTTCTATGCTATCAATCCCATTTTGTTCACAGCGTCCTCTTCTGGGAAGGAATTGATGGAAGGAATCGGAAGTCAGGCTTGACTTTCCCCGTTCTTTGTCTTCTAGGCGTCGGAGGGGAATGAAATTCCTAATGGTTCTCCGCCTTTTAACCCTTGGCAGGGGATAAGGACTAATCTCAGTCTATTCGGCCTTCTTGGGAATGGAATCCTGGGTACGTCCACATTTGGGCAACTTTCACTATGCGAGGGCTTTGGTCTGCTTCCTTCTTTTGAATCACAGGAAATGATTCAATCTCGAACTGGGCCTGACTATTCAGTTGAAGTGAGAGTTGGTTCAACTATCGAGGATAGGAATTGATTCAAGACTGCCTGCTAGTAAGTGAGGCAATCGATCAGAACGCTAACAGCGAGATGCAAACTAACCTTTGTCCCTCAATCAATGGGGCAAGTCGAGGCATGTCTTCTTTCAAGCAAGACGAGTTAGCTCCTTTCTCTGAAAGATGAGGTGGTTTGACCATACTGGAAAGGGTTGAACCTGCCTACTTACTAAGCCTTAGAAGCCCTTAAGGAGGCCTAAATCTGGAGTGTTCCCTAGCTTGATTCTTTCTTTGTTTGCTTCTAGTCGCTGCTTCCTGACTCGTCTCGTCTTGCCATCCTTCCTTGGGGTTCTGTTCTCATCCCTGGATCAAGTATCCTTTGCTTTAGCTCATGGCTCGTCAGTGGAATAGTCTCGATCGACGAATCACCTGTCTCTTAAGACCACTTATCGAAAGGGCTACCAACGGGAGAGGAAGGCTGACTCAGGAAGCATAGGCTGAGGGCTCTAGGTGACGAAGGCTGAGTTGGTTGACTCTCAAGTCGGAGCTCTGCTCTCCGCTTTATTCGCTTTCTTACTTTGGCTTGCTTCTTCGATCCGGGATACTCCATTCTCACCGAGACCTATCTCCTAAATCCTCTTTGCTACCTATTATCCTAGATTTGCAGCGGATTG